TTCATGGGGAAGTGGTATCTCTTTAGGATCCACCCCGGCGTCAAGAAATTGGTTAATTGGTAAAGATACATGGATTTGGTGTCCCGCCCAAGAAAGAGACCCAAGTCCTAATAATCCTGCTAAGTGGTGATTCAACATGGATTCTACATCTTGGAACCAGGCTAATTTTGGAGCGGCTTTGTGATAATGGAACCAACCAGCAAAAAGCATTAACGCTGCAAAAATCAATGCACCAATTGCAGTACAATAGAGTTGTAATTCACTAGTTATTCCAGATGCTCGCCAAAGCTGAAAAAACCCAGAGGTTATTTGGATTCCTCGGAAACCCCCGCCTACATCACCATTCAATATTTCTTGCCCTACTATAGGCCAAACTACCTGAGCACTGGGTCCAATGTGAGTAGGATCACTTAGCCATGCTTCATAATTGGAAAAGCGGGCACCATGAAAGTACATGCCACTCAACCAAAGAAAGATAATGGAGAGTTGCCCGAAATGAGCACTAAAGACTTTTCGAGAGATCTCCTCCAAATCACCCGTATGACTATCGAAATCGTGAGCATCAGCATGTAGGTTCCAGATCCAAGTGGTAGTATCAGGGCCCTTAGCTAGTGTTCTTGAGAAATGGCCGGGTCTGGCCCATTCTTCAAAAGATGTTTTTACAGGATCCCTATCCACAACAATTTTTACTTCTGGTTCCGGCGAACGAATAATCATTAAGTCCTCCTCTTTCCGGACAAGACATACAAAGAGACCCGCCAACTGTCTTTTTAGTGAATCTTTGAAAGATAGATTTTGAAAGATAGATATTATGGTTAGTTCTTTTCTTTACTATCTATCGTTCTTCTATTTTTTTTAGTTATTCACTGGAGCAATTATATATTGAAGTCAATGCGAGGCAAGTGTTCGGATCTATTATGACATAAAGATTAGGTGCCTAACGGACATTGTTTGTCTTGAAAAACAAATATTTCCCGACGTAAGAAAAAAATTTTTGAAATTTAAGAAACTGGTGTATTTTTTTTGAAGGTATAAGCTCCTATATACATCTACTTTCCTTGAGCATAATATAGGGTTTTTTATTTTATTCTAAATTCCAAGATAACTCATTAGAATTATTAATAAGACAGTCCTGATATATTAGCAATATTTATATTGCCACTATTTTTTCTTTTTATTCACTTTATTACTTCTATTCTGGACCCTATCCCTATGGTTTATCCTTATGAAATATCATATAAAATAGAAGGTAGAAGAAAGGGATATAATAAAATTCTTGATTCGATCTTACGACCTAATTGATTTGATTAATGGATCAATAACCAAACCACCCATTTTATGAAAAATAAGGAGCGTGCTCTTATTCAAATTCAAAGCGCTTCGTAATCTTCAACCAGTTCTGTGCTTCAATATAATTTCCCGGAGTAAGCGCGATAGCTTGTTTCCAATACTCAGCAGCTTGATCAAACCAAGCTTCTGCAATTTCCGAATCACCCTGTAGAATGGCCTGTTCTCCTCGGTCGGAATAGGCAGTTCCTTCCCTTAGAACCGTACTTGAGAGTTTCCTACCTCATACGGCTCATAAATTGCTATCTTAATTTCCCCTATCTAAACTGAATTCGATTTCTAAAAAATCGATCGAATTTGTTTTTGGTTTAAGCAGAAGAAGTTAATTACCCAAGTTTCAAACCCTAATTTTTATCCATAATCAGTTTGATCTTTTTTCCCACCTTCAGAAGAATGAAGCATAGATAGATCTAGAGCCTTCGTTCGAATTTTCTAAAAGGTAACTATCCCGGTTTCATATATGAAATCTCTATAGAATCCTTGAAAAAGACTTTTTTACATAAGAAAGAAAAAAGAACTTACTATCTTTGGGATCTGATACTACACCGCTGCTTAATCCCTTAGTGGATCGGCTCTATTACATAAGCGGATTCCTAAATTTGACCCCATATCGTGGGATAAGATAAGTAAGCAGTTTTTTTTAGTTGTATCGACCCAGTCGCTCACTAATTGATCTTTACGGTGCTTTCCCTATCAATTTGAGAGCTTTATCCATAGAGTAGTAGTATAGGCGATACTTTCTTCCTTTTTTGATTCTCTTGAAGTGTCCTTCCTTCCTACAGCTGATAGGGAAAAATCGTTGTTTTTACGATCCCTATGTAGAAAGCCTTTTTTTCTAGTATTTACTAGAAAATTTGATCCTCTCTTTTTTTCTTTCTATAGTGGAGATAGTCGCACGTAATGACAGATCACGGCCATATTATTAAAAGCTTGCGGTAAGAAAGGGTTTCGTTCTAGTGCCCGGAAATAATATTCCAAAGCCTTTGTATGCTCTCCATTGCTTGTGTGTATAAGTCCTATGTTATAGAGTATATAACTTCGATCATAGGGGTCGATTTCTAGTCGCGTAGCTTCATAATAATTTTGCAAAGCTTCCGCATAATTTCCTTCGGATTGAGCCAACATCCGTTACGGTCGTTCATTCTATTCAAAAAATCTCCGTTCCAAAACCGTACATGAGGTTTTCATCTCATACGGCTCCTCCCTTCTGTACATAGTACTAAGCGAAATAATCTATAGAATCAAAATAGAATTAGTCCCGTCTCATTATGAATCGAAAGGGGCTGGTATTTTTCCAAGAAATCTCTAGCCAACCTTTTCGCAAGAGGTTTTTCTTAACACCAATGAATTTTATTAATGCTAGAAAAAAACAATAGCTCCAAGAATTTATTTGTTCTCAACGCCCCCTATTTAGAGGAATTAGCCACTTCAACGATCTTTGATGGTTATAGGGGTATCCAAAGTACAAACCTGATGGTTGTTTGTTATCCCAACCATTCTTCCCAACCCTGATACGGATCAGGAAAGGGCTAATTTCTAACAAAGTTTTTCTCTTGTTGATTCCTTTCCTATTTCTAGGTGTAGTGCTTTTCTCCCCTATGCTGCCTACTGGTACTAATAGAGTAGAGTTGGCCTGTAATCCATAACCTATCCTGTAGGTATAACCTTTCGCTCAATACTCAAATCTATAATTGAAGCATCTGAGGCCGCATCAATCGAGGATACACGACAGAAGGAATTGTTAGTTCACCTCACCTTCCCGAAGCGTGGGTTTGCTTTACTAATATTGTTCTCTCTATGTGAACCCCTTCTCTTTCTCGGAAGACTAAGGTGTAGGTAGGGCTAAAAAAAAAAAAAAAACAAAAAAAAAAAGAGTCAAATCGCACCATCTCTATAATAAGTAAATGCCTTTTTTTCTCCTGAGGTTGTCGGAATTATTCGCAATAAAATATTGGCTACAATTGAGAAGGTCTTATCAATGAAATTTCCATTTGCGCGGGATCTAGGCATAATTCCCAACCCATTCCATATAGAATTGTTTTCATTCCTTCACAAAATAACATAAAAACAAACACATTCGATTCTTATAAATCGATCCCTCCGTATGCTCTAAATCCATATGCTTTAAATGGATAAGAGAGATATGGATTTTCTGCGCAGCTCAAATTGTATCCTTTTTATTCTGCTTGGACAAGAGGAGATATGAAATATTTGACTAAGACTGGATTTCATTCCACTTTCCTATTTCTCAACAATAACTTCTCTCATCAGCTATTTTGTGTTTGCAAAGTCATTAATTGTCTCATACCCTATTTTGGATTTCGACAGTATGGTGTAGCGTACCTTATGCAAACGGAATTTTAAGGTTTCTTTATTTTATTATGCAATAAATTTGATTATGCAATAAGAAGAAAAGAAGAATTCTTCCATTCTCTTTTTCTTTGGTTGCGGGAAAACCCAAACTAAAACTTTTATAGGGAGCGCAATTCCTGGTAAAAAAAACCTAAGATCCTTCCACTTACAGCAAAAGGAATTTTTCCAATAGAACTATGGAACCTCCGAGCGGTTGCGGTTGTACCTGTACTGCAGGAATAAGAAAACTCGCTATTCACTCAGTTTATTTTCCATAATAAGATTATTGTAGGAGAGATGGCCGAGCGGTTGAAGGCGTAGCATTGGAACTGCTATGTAGACTTTTGTTTACCGAGGGTTCGAATCCCTCTCTTTCCGTTTTTCTTAATTTATCAACGTTAACGAGCACAATGTAGCAAATCAAATAACAATTTATTCCAGCAATAATATCGTATTTAATAGAAATTTTCTATAGCAAATTACCGTGGGATGTAAAATATACATATAGGAAAAAAAAGATCCTAGGGTTAATCCATTTTTGCTAGTTGAGTGGGAAAATACGAATTAGTAGTCTTACGAATTAGTGGTCTTAGGTCGATTTAGTTCGGGGGAAGGGTAAGGGGAAGAAAATTCTATGAACCTTTCTTTTTTTCGTTAAGTTCAAGTCTGACGAGAGTAATATTCTACAACTAACAACTCATTTATTTTGAGACCAACCCACTTCCTATCTAGAATTTTATTTACTAGTCCTTTATATTCTAATGTGTCAATCGTCAAATGCTTTGGCAATTTCCCTGGGTCAGATGAAGCAATAGAATTTTGAACCAGACCTTTTGATCTTTGGTTATCTTTCGTAGTAATAATATCTCGGGGTTTGCAACGAAAACTTGGTATATTGACTATACGACCATTAACTAAAATATGTCTATGGTTTACTAATTGGCGGGCTCCAGGAATGGTTGAAGCCATACCCAATCGAAAAAGGATATTATCCAAACGCATTTCAAGTAATTGTAGTAAAACCTGGCCTGTTGACCTTTTTGCTTTTCCAGCGATATGTACATATCTAAGTAATTGTCGTTCTGTCAGACCATAATGAAAACGCAATTTCTGTTTTTCTTGAAGACGAATACGATATTGCTCCTTTTTACCAGAATGGAATTTTTTTTTCAGATTACTTCCGGATTTAGGTGTTTTTCTAGTGAGTCCTGGTAAAGCTCCCAGACGGCGTATTTTTTTTAAACGAGGTCCTCGATAACGGGACATGAAGACTCCTTTTTTATTTTATTGAAATTTCATTTTACACAATTAATTTCATTGTATTTACATTACAGAATACATCGAAATTAAAACTGAATTAAACTACAGGATAAACAGAGTAAAATCAACTAAAGTACCACAAAAACTAGAATTTCATCAAAATCTGTATTTTTTGTATATATATTATTTATTTTATTGTTTTGTATCTAGCAAAATTGTAAGGTAGAAAACATAAAAGATCCTGGATTCTCCATTGAATTCGGAAAAAAAAAAGAGATTTTTGTTCGTAGAACATCGATAGAGAAAAAAAGCCGACTATCGGATTTGAACCGATGACCCTCGCATTACAAATGCGATGCTCTAACCTCTGAGCTAAGTGGGCTTACATAGCAGAAATAGTGTAACAAATAGAAATAGATATAGTATAGGAAATCCGTAAAATCGCAGATCTTAGTTATTAATTTTAGCTATTAACTAGATTCTAAATTTTAAGTTCTACTTAATCTTATAAAAAAAACTAAAACTTCTTAAAGATAAAGTTACCTTGATATGCTTAACTAGAAGATATCTTTAAATAAAATTTAAAAATTTATTGAATTTTATTTTTATTTCTCTAATTCGCAAATCCATTTTTCTATATAGAATAGAATTGATTCCTATTTCTATAATGGAATTGGATTTCAGATATTTTCAATTTGATATGGCTCCGACGAATAATCTAATACATAGAAAAGAATAATATATATGAAAGATATAATAAAGAGAAAATGCAACTTTATTGGCATTTTCATTCGATCATTATCGACTTTTTTTTTTGAGATATTTTTTTATTTGTTAATAATTTTAGAATTCCTATTTCACTAAGGGGGACATAGAGTCATAGCAAAGAAAATAGCTAATTCTTATTAGAAAAAAAAAAAAAGAATGAATATCAAGCGTTATAGTATGATTTCGAATACTCTAAAAAAGTAATACAGTAGGGGGGGGAGAGAAAAACTTTGGGATATATTGATTCGGATTGAATTGGAAATACCTCAACGATACAATCAATTCAATTCTGAATTGCAATAAGCAAGTGGGGTCTCTCAAATAGAGTCGAACTGCTAGACTACGTCGAGTGATGAATTCAATAGATTCAAAAAAACTAAGAGATGGATGAAATTACACAAGGAATCCTTGTCTCAAAGAAGAGGAAAATGGGGATATGGCGAAATCGGTAGACGCTACGGACTTGATTGTATTGAGCCTTGGTATGGAAACCTGCTAAGTGGTAACTTCCAAATTCAGAGAAACCCTGGAATTAAAAAAGGGCAATCCTGAGCCAAATCCGTGTTTTGAGAGGGGGGTTCTCGAACTAGAATACAAAGGAAAAGGATAGGTGCAGAGACTCAATGGAAGCTGTTCTAACGAATCGAGTTAATTACGTTGTGTTGTTAGTGGAACTCCTTCTAAATTTGAAGGAAGGGCTTTATACATCTAATAAAGTGGATTAATCGGACGAGGACAAAGAGAGAGTCCCATTCTACATGTCAATACTGACAACAATGAAATTTCTAGTAAAAGGAAAATCCGTCGACTTTATAAGTCGTGAGGGTTCAAGTCCCTCTATCCCCAAACCCTCTTTTATTCGCTAACTATAGTATTTATCCTCTTTTTTCCTTTTTATCAATTTAAGATTCATTAGCTTTCTCATTCTACTCTTTCCCAAAGGAGTGCGAAGAGAACTCAATGGATCTTATCCTAGAATAGATTTCTTTTTTATTCGAGTGTAGGGAAGGAATCCCGGTTATTCACTCTATTTTTAAGTATTATTAAGTAAGCCATATACAATGCGTAGGACTACCCCCCCCCATTTTCAAATTTCGAATTTAAAATACTTTATTTAATTGATTTTGGAATCCCTTTAATTGACATAGATACAAATCCTCTACTAGGATGATGCACAAGAAAAGGTCAGGATAGCTCAGTTGGTAGAGCAGAGGACTGAAAATCCTCGTGTCACCAGTTCAAATCTGGTTCCTGGCAGAGAAAAAAAGATCTACCGAATAGGTATTGATACAAATACCTCGAGATGGATTGAGATACATATTCGTTCATAATATAAATAGAGTATAGTATGATTTATTCATCTAAGTGGATAAGTCTATAATCTAGAAGCACTTCTTTTTAGAAAATGGTAAAAATTGAATATATCTTTTCTTTATGGTACAGAAGGGGGTGAGATTAGGCTCCCCTTTATTTTTTTTTCATTTCTTAATTTTGTATTCTGCTATTCCGATGAATCTTTTTTTAGTCTTGTTTATCTGATCTTACTTTCCTAGTTGTGCTAAGTCATACGCGCGATACAAAGTTCGGGGTAGAGAACTTCTTTGAATCATCTTATTTTTCTGTTCATTCTGACTGAAGAAAATTAATATCTGATTTTCAAAATAGGGAATCGAAATAAAACCCTTTTTTGCTCAGTCTATCTGGACTGCTTTTGTATAATAGGAATTAATTAGAAATAGGTATTCGGTTTGATCTAGGAAGAGAACGGAAAAA